TAAAAAATAAGGAGTCTTTATGTCGCGTTACAGAGGACCTCGTTTCAAAAAAATCCGTCGTCTGGGGGCTTTACCGGGGCTAACTAGTAAAAAGCCTAGAACCGGAAGCGATCTTAGAAACCAATCGCGCCCCGGCAAAAAATCTCAATACCGTATTCGTTTAGAAGAAAAACAAAAATTGCGCTTTCATTATGGTCTTACAGAACAACAATTACTTAAATACGTTCGGATCGCCGGAAAAGCCAAAGGATCAACAGGTCAGGTTTTACTACAATTACTTGAAATGCGTTTAGATAACATCCTTTTTCGATTAGGTATGGCTTCGACTATTCCTCAAGCCCGCCAATTAGTTAACCACAGACATATTTTAGTTAATGGTCGTATAGTAGATATACCAAGTTATCGCTGCAAACCCCGAGATATTATTACAGTGAGGGATGAGCAAAAATCCAGGGCTCTGATTCAAAATTATCTTGATTCACCCCCCCGTGAGGAATTACCAAAACATTTGACTCTTCACCCATTCCAATATGAAGGATTAGTCAATCAAATAATAGATAGTAAATGGGTCGGTTTGAAAATAAACGAATTGCTAGTTGTAGAATATTACTCTCGTCAGACTTAACCCTAACTAAAATAACAAGGGTTCGGGCAATTTTGCCCCCTTAGTTTTGGCTTAAGTAAAGGGACCGGGGGCAAGTAAGGTAAGGGGTTTCATCTGGGGATTTTTCTCTTATTCATGTATCATAGATCGGTAGGGTATTTTCATTCCTTGTCGATTTTGTCCAGTATTTTTCGTACCACAGAAATTCGGGGTAGGGATAGATAATCTATATCAAAGAAAGGTCTAACTGTTGGAGTATCCATTCTTATTTGATGCATTGCAGTCAGTAACATTGGTGAATCAGTTGACGAGTACGGAAAGAGAGGGATTCGAACCCTCGGTAAACAAAAGTCTACATAGCAGTTCCAATGCTACGCCTTGAACCACTCGGCCATCTCTCCCACATAATGATTATGGCCCAAAAACCGAGTGAATAGTGAGTCATTCATATTATTTTGGATAGGTATGTACATTCAATTTTAACTCTAAAAATAGAAAACTTTTCATCAAAGAAAAATCCTTCCTCCGAGGCTGGGGATAAAGATAAATCCAAAAATTGTAAAATAAGGATATATATCTATTCATGTTTGCGAAGATGGTGTTTCCGCCCTTTCTAATATTTATACCGGATTAAATCACTCAATTGAAAAGAATCCAATGATCGATATATTTTTTTTAGACTGTGTTTAATGGATACCTTTAAATCATGATTCTATTTAGTTTACACTATTATTCAATTTTCATAAAAATTAAAAAATTCCTTTCCAGTTTTAGATTTTTCAACAACAACTCTTTACTCCAACTTCTTAACCCATAAATTTATTCCAAATTCATGAATCGCCCCCGGATTTTTTTTTATTGATTCCTGTCAAAAAGAAACAATTTGAGTAAAAGGTCTTTCTTTTTATTTTAATGAATCCGTTTTTATGTTATTTCGTACTGCACAATTCCTTTGTTTGTGGGATCGTTTTCTCACGAAAGGGAATTAAAATAAATTATAGAATTAATACACCTATGTCTAGATCTGGGATAAATGGAAATTTTATTGATAAAACCTTTTCAATTGTAGCCAATATCTTATTACGAATAATTCCGACAACTTCGGGAGAAAAAGAGGCATTCACCTATTACAGAGATGGTGCGATTTGATTATTTTTTTTTTATATTTTTACCGCTCTCAGTCTTAAGAGAAAGACAACATTATTCGGGATAGGAAGAAAAAAATTATGTAAATAAATCTACGCTTGTTGAAGGTGAAGTTTGTAAATAAAACAACGCCTTCTGTCGTGTATCCCCGATTAATGCAGCCTCAGATGCTTCAATTGTCGATTCTAGAGTATTGAGCGAAAGGTTACACCTATGGGTTAGGTCAACCCTACTCCACTAGTACCAATAGGGGGCATAGGGGAAGAAGCACTACTCCTAGGAATCAACACACGAAAACTTTGTTATAAATTATCCCTTTTCCTTATCAGGATCGGGACTAACAATGGTTGGGACAACAAACATCCATCTCGTTCGTATTTTGGATACCCGTATAACCATCGAAGACTGTTGAAGTGACTAATTCCTGCAAATTAAAGGGCGTTGAAGACAAAGAAATTGTTGGAGTAACTTTTTTTATCTAATACCAACATGCTTGATGTTAAGGAAAGATCTTCTACAAGAAGGTTGGCTAGAGATTTCTTGTAAAAACACCAGCCCCGCTTAGTTTATAATGAGAATATTTCAGTCTTTTTGATTCCATGTATTATTATCATTATGCACATAAAGGAGGAGCCGTATGAGATGAAAATCTCATGTACGGTTCTGAAACGGAGATTCTTTGAATCGAATGACGACCGTAACGGATGTCGGCTCAATCCGAAGGAAATTATGCGGAAGCTTTACAGAATT